AAATCCACTTGGTTTCAGACTTGGTGCAACCCAAGGTCATCATTCTCTTTGGTTTGCACAACGAAAAGATTATTCCGAGGATCTACAAGAAGATCAAAAAATACGAAATTGTATCAAGAACTATGTACAAAAGAATATGAAAATATCTTCTAGTGTCGAGGGAATTGCATGTATAGAGATTCAAAAAAGAATCGACTTGATTCAAGTCATAATCTATATGGGATTCCCAAAGTTATTAATAGAACATCAAAAAATCGAAGAATTACAGATAAATATACAAAAAGAACTTAATTCTGTGAACCGTAAACTCAATATTGCTATTACAAGAATTGCAAATCCTTATGGACACCCTAATATTCTTGCAGAATTTATAGCCGGACAATTAAAAAATAGAGTGTCATTCCGCAAAGCAATGAAAAAAGCTATTGAATTAACCGAACAAGCAGGTACAAAAGGAATTCAAATACAAATTGCAGGGCGTATCGACGGAAAAGAAATTGCACGTGTCGAATGGATCAGAGAAGGTAGGGTACCTCTACAAACCATTAGGGCTAAAATTGATTACTGTTCCTATACAGTTCGAACTATCTATGGGGCTTTAGGTATCAAAATTTGGATATTTGTAGACGAGTAATAATAAAACCTTTACTTAAACTTATCTTTAGGTCTATCAGTTAATAGAACAAAAAAAATTCTTTCATTCTTTTTTGTCTGTTAAATCAAAACAAAAACAAATAATTCTATAAGGTTGAATAAAGATTCCATTAATTATTTGATTCGATATAATTATAATTGCTATGCTTAGTGTGTGACTCGTTAATTTTTTTAGGGTTCGATTCAAAAAAAAAAAGACCAGCCCATAGTATGAACTAATAACCAACTCATCGTTTCGCATTATCTGGATATAAAGAAACAGTCGAGATATGATATATTGGTCATATCATTGTAGCAACTGAAATCTTTTTTAGATAAAAAAAAGAAAAACCAATTTTATTCTGAGTTGCGAAAGAATAAAAGGAAAGTATATAGATAAATGGAAGGGTGAGAGAAAGAGAGAAAAAAAAATCTATGATATAGAATTCCAATATGTAAGGTCGATGATTCATCTCATAAAGGGAAATGTAATAAAGCATTAATACTAATTGATCCCTAATTAAACAAAATAAAATCGTTCTTATAGACTTATAGAATAGAACAAAAAAATCAAGAGCCCCGAGTCAATAAAGACTGAGAGTATTGACTCAAGAACAAATTTCATTTAGGGGCTCCGTTGTAGAATCCAGACCTAACCATTAATCGCGAAGCGATGGGAACGACAGAACCCCTGATTGCATAAGATTCTATTGAAAACGAATCCTAATGGTTCATTGGGTAGGATGGCGGAATGAACTAGGAACTCATTTATTCTGAAAAATCGTGTCATGAATTAATCCTAAAATAAAAGTAATGCCATGCACTAATCCGATAAACTGAATATTAAATAAAGTAAATATTCGCCCGCGAAAATCTTTCTTTTTTGGATTTCAAAATTGTAGTCGATCCAATATCTAATATTATAATATAAAAGCAAAACAAACTACAGATTCGTTATAACCTTATAATAAAAATAAAACAAAATTTTATTTTTTATAATTATCAATCGAATGTATGTTTAGTTATATCTAAAAAAAAAAGATATATCAATTTCTAATAAATTATCAAAGACTCTCATGATTCAATATATTATTTAATTTATTAAATACATGTATATTATTTTATAATCGTTAATCGTTTCGTTCGTGAGGAGCTGGATGAGAAGAAAATCTCATGTCCAGTTCTGTAGTAGAGATGGAAGTAATAAATAACCATCAACTATAACCCCAAAAGAACCCGATTCCGTAAACACCATAGAGGAAGACTGAAAGGAATATCTTATCGAGGTAATCGTATTTGCTTCGGTAGATATGCCCTTCAAGCGCTTGAACCTGCTTGGATCACATCTAGACAAATAGAAGCAGGACGACGAGCAATGACACGAAACGCACGCCGCGGCGGAAAAATATGGGTACGTATATTTCCAGACAAACCCGTTACAGTAAGACCTACAGAAACACGTATGGGTTCAGGAAAAGGATCTCCCGAATATTGGGTAGCTGTCGTTAAACCAGGTAGAATACTTTATGAAATGAGCGGAGTACCAGAAAATATAGCTAGAAAGGCTATTTCAATAGCGGCATCCAAAATGCCTATACGAACTCAATTCATTATTTCAGGATAGGAATGTAGAACCAAAAGAAAGAGGTTTTTCGGATGAAAAAAACCAATTGCAGGTTTCTTTATTTTGTTTTGAATAAACAATATTTCTTTTTTTTTTTACTGAGCCCTTTGCTTTGCCCTTGCATTGAAAAAACAGATAAAAAACGATATGATTCAACCTCAAACCCATTTGAATGTAGCGGATAACAGCGGAGCCAGAAAATTGATGTGTATTCGAATCATAGGAGCTAGTAATCGACGATATGCTAAGATCGGTGACGTTGTTGTTGCTGTAATCAAGGAAGCAATACCAAATACACCGCTAGAAAGATCAGAAGTGATCAGAGCCGTAATTGTACGTACTTGTAAAGAACTAAAACGCGACAATGGTATGATAATACGATATGATGACAATGCTGCGGTTGTTATTGATCAAGAAGGAAATCCAAAAGGAACTCGAATTTTTGGCGCAATCGCCCGGGAATTAAGACAATTAAATTTCACTAAAATAGTTTCGTTAGCACCCGAAGTATTATAAGATGAGACCATAATAGAGCTTATAGTATTTGAATGAAATTGATTAATTTAGTAGATTGTTTGTGGTTCACGTATATGCCTTTAATATTTCATAAATATTTAATAATTCAAAAAAAAAAAAAAGAGCATGTTGATTATATCAATTAGATCAAAATTCGAGGACAACAAAAATCTTAGTTTCTTATGAGTAAAGACACTATTGCTAACATACTAACTTCTATACGAAATGCTGACATGAATAAAAAAAGAACAGTTCGAATACCATATACTAACATCACTGAAAACATTCTTAAAATCCTTTTACGAGAAGGTTTTATTGAAAACATGAGGAAACATCAGGAAAGCAACAATCTTTTTTTGGTTTTAACCCTACGACATAGAAGGAAAAGGAATAGGAAAGGACCAGATAAAACTGTTTTAAATTTAAAACAGATCAGTCGACCCGGTCTACGAATCTATTATAATTATCAACGAATCCCAAGAATTTTAGGAGGGATGGGGATTGTAATTCTTTCTACTTCTCGAGGTATAATGACAGACAAAGAAGCTCGACTAGAAAGAATCGGTGGAGAAATTTTGTGCTATATATGGTAATCTTTTATGATATACGAATTATATTATAGAACTTTTATATGTGTGAAAAAAGGGTAGGTTTCTAATATTATGCCTCACACATTAGTTGATACCTCAAGTGAAAGAACAAAAAAAGACTCATTAAGGTTTAATTTCTGAATCACTTCCCAATGGTATTAGTGATTAGGTGATTTTATAAATTTCAACATTCATTTCATGGAGATACAATTCAAAATTCAAAATTTCAAGAAACTTATTTTCTTCCAATAAAGAGATTCAGAATTAAGTTAAGGAATGACAAATATGAAAATAAGAGCCTCCGTCCGTAAAATTTGTGAAAAATGTCGACTGATCCGTAGGCGAGGACGAATTATAGTAATTTGTTCCAACCCAAAACATAAACAAAGACAAGGATAGAGAATTTTTAGAAAAAAGGGGGGAAGGGAACTCCATAAATCTAAAGGACCCAATGTTCAAATAAATAAAAATAAATAAAAGCTCTGTTTTGATGTCAAATGGATATATCCATATATCTCTGGCTTAGATTTATGAGATGGCAAAACCTATACCAAGAATTGGTTCACGTAAGAATAGACATATGAGTTCACGTAAAAATGCCCGTAGAATACCAAAGGGAGTTATTCATGTTCAAGCAAGTTTCAACAATACTATTGTGACTGTTACAGATGTACGGGGGCGGGTAATTTCTTGGTCCTCCGCCGGTACTTGTGGATTCAAGGGTGCAAGAAGAGGAACACCTTTTGCCGCTCAAACCGTAGCAGGAAATGCTATTCGGGCAGTAATGGATCAAGGTATGCAACGAGCAGAAGTCATGATAAAGGGCCCCGGTCTCGGAAGAGATGCGGCATTAAGGGCTATTCGTAGAAGTGGTATACTATTAAGTTTCATACGAGACGTAACCCCTATGCCACATAATGGATGCAGGCCCCCTAAAAAAAGACGTGTGTAAAACTAAACATTGAAAATATTTCAAGAGAAATAAATAATTCAATGATTTGATCAAATAATATTACTATGGTTCAAGAGAAAGTAACAGTATCTACTCGGCCACTACAGTGGAAATGTGTTGAATCAAGAGCAGACAGTAAACGTCTTTATTATGGACGCTTTATTCTGGCTCCACTTATGAGAGGACAAGCCGATACAATAGGCATTGCGATGAGAAGAGCTTTGCTTGGAGAAATAGAAGGAACATGTATCACACGCGTAAAATTCGAGAAACTACCACATGAATATTCTACCATAATCGGTATTCAAGAATCCGTACATGAAATTTTAATGAATTTGAAAGAAATTGTATTGAGAAGTAATCTATATGGAACTCGTGATGCGTCTATTTGTGTCAAGGGTCCCCGATATGTAACTGCTCAAGATATCATCTTACCACCTTCCGTGGAAATCGTTGATAATACACAGCATATAGCTAACCTAACAGAACCAATAACTTTGTGTATTGAATTACAAATCAAGAGGGATCGCGGATATCGTATAAAAACGCCAAATAACTTTCAAAATGGAAGTTATCCTATAGATGCTGTATTCATGCCTGTTCGAAATGCAAATCATAGTATTCATTCTTATGTGAATGGAAATGAAAACCAAGAAATACTTTTTCTCGAAATATGGACAAATGG